TTTGTTCATTTAATTCCAATATTCAATAATTATGAATAATAGGTTTACGTTATGGAAGAAACACATGTATATGTTATATTATATACGATGTAGTGATTAAAAAATGATCTTATAGAGAATTTTCCCATTTTTTTCAGTTGATTTCATTCAATTCAATGGTTGAACCAAAAAAAATAAATATTACATGAACTTTGATCAATCAAATATTGATATTTCTATGCAAGGATTCGGACTAATGAATTCGTCCATTTAGATTGATTGTCTCCGTGTGGGATAATGCTAAAAAAAAGAAAGGGTTTACAAAAAATGAGAAAAAGGATTGGTTAGGGTAGAGTGGAGTCAACTAGATGTATTGAATCGAATTACTATAAGATAAGACATCTTTGGTCCATTTATACCTCTCGCCAATGAATATTCTTTTTGTTTTGTTCATTTAATTCCAATATTCAATAATTATGAATAATAGGTTTACGTTATGGAAGAAACACATGTATATGTTATATTAGATATTAACTAGTTATATAGGAACTAAAGATATATCTAATCCGCCCTACTACTATGAATTTAGATAGGGCTTCCAACGGAAGTCCTTCCGTTTCGTCTGTAATGTAATTTAAAATTGAATATTGAATGAATAGAGAGATTAAATCAAGAAAGAGAATGAAGAATTCATCAAAGAATGCTTTCGAAAAAATAAAGAAATGGAAGAATAAAGGGTGGATGGATAGGAACTAAAAAAGAGAGATTGAAGTAGTTCTGATTATTCAATAATATTATTACTTCAATTCGGAGTTTTTAGTTCCTTCGATTGGATAAATCTTAGCGATGGAATAATAAGTTATAATTCATTAGTTGATTGTATCATTAACCATTTCTTTCTTTTGGTGTGAGGAACTTATCATGAATCCACTGATTTCTGCCGCTTCTGTTATTGCTGCTGGGTTGGCCGTCGGGCTTGCTTCTATTGGACCTGGGGTTGGTCAAGGTACTGCTGCGGGCCAAGCTGTAGAAGGGATCGCGAGACAACCCGAGGCGGAGGGAAAAATACGAGGTACTTTATTGCTCAGTCTGGCTTTTATGGAAGCTTTAACAATTTATGGACTGGTTGTAGCATTAGCACTTTTATTTGCGAATCCTTTTGTTTAATCCTAAAAAAACTCCGTATTTTTTCGTATTTTATTTACTTGGTGGACTTGCTGCTCTTGCTTTTTCGAATTATATGAAGCTTTCACTCCTATAATTACTTATTCGTTGGGACAATAACCCATGGGAAGGACTGATTTGAGGATGAGGCATTAGCATACCGACTCGCCTTCTTCGTTCCCCTTCTTAGTCCCCAATGTCGAATGGAACTTTTTTTTAGGATTGTTACAACAAGGGAGGGATTTATCAATTACTATAAAACTTGGTATCTAATTTGAATCTCATAAGTATGTATCCTTTCCTTCTTGTTGGAAATTTCCAAGTGAAAAAAAAAATATATTGATTTAAAAATCAATATATTTTTTACTCTATTTAGAAACGAAATAGGAAATTAATAAAATTGAAAATAAACATATAAAATTAATAGAAAGAAATAGATAATTAGTTTTATCTATAAAAGGAGATCGTATGAAAAATGTAATCGATTCTTTGATTTCTTTGGGTTACTGGCCATCCGCCGGGAGTTTCGGATTTAATACCGATATTTTAGCAACAAATCCAATAAATCTAAGCGTAGTGCTTGGTGTATTGATTTTTTTTGGAAAGGGAGTGTGTGCGAGTTGTTTATTTCAAGAATAAGTTGGATACAACCAACTGTACTTTTCTCGTTATAACTACGAAAAGTTACATGATCCCGCGAATTACTTCTGACAAAATGAAGAAATCATATTGAAGAACCATAGCATTTCGTGATTCATTGGTAAATCAACTTTGATTCTCTATCAACCAATAATGTGGGACCATTAACATGGTTAAAGCTAAACCGTTTGAAGTCCGGACGATGTAGCATGGTACTCTTTCTACTACTATGTTAATACATAAATCGTTTCAAATAGTTGGAATTTTTTTTTCGATATAGAACACTCATGTCGATAAAATGATTTGAACCCTTTTTTTTATACAATGCTGAATCGATGACCTATGTATAAAGTAAGAAAAATTCTTTGGATTTGAAAAAAAAAAAAAAGAAACAACTTTGCTGACAATTATTTCTTTGGTCAGAAGAGTCCTACGAATATTCCGGTCTTGGATTAATGATCCATTTTTTTATTTTTCTTTTGGAATATGAATAGAGAAAGGGGGATAGGCTCATTACATTCAAAAAGATATATGGGAATTTACCATAAATAATTGCAATAATTGAGCGTTAGAGCCAAATGAAGCGAAAGGTTCATGTTTGGTTCGGGAAGGGATCGTCGAAGTTTTGAAATGAATGGAAAGACAATCTACTTTCATTAAGTGATTTATTAGATAATCGAAAACATAGGATCTTGAAAACAATTCAAAATTCAGAAGA